TGTGTGGGTGCGTGGGTGCACCCGGGTGGGAGTATGGGTGTATATATGTCCTGTTACCATGAATACTATAATCCCCGTATGGTTCATTCCATGAGAGATAAGAATTAGTAATATTACACATAGTCTATGTCCTTGAATCATTAACTTCATGACCTGCTTCCTCATTATGAGGGTGGTGAAGGTACATTAATAGGCGCGCCAGGATTTGAAGCCCCTGACCTCCGGCCTTCTACGGCCTTAGCTGAGTCCAAGCATACCCCCAAAAAAAATCCTACTAAAGGCATGACAGCACAGTTATGCCGCGGCATGGGCTGATTAGTCATGAATCCATCGTGATGTCTTATTTAAGAGGAACGTGTGGGCGATTTTACACTTCGCTGTCCCTGAAGCAAGAACCAGATGTCGTTTACGACCCATAACTAGAAACCCCCAAGTTAAATGGGCCCGGGGCGAGAAGAGGGGTACTCATCGGGCGGGTTGCTGGTTTCACGGAGGTTGGTAGATTAAGAGACACCCTCTGGAGAGGGATAGGCATATGGTCGAGAATTGATTGAGTCTGAATGGTGTATGCACGATCACTAACAATATATGCTTGCTTGACTAACCCATCATATATAATCATAAATGAATAGTCATGTACATAAATAGGTATTATGTACGTCTACAGTAATATATCCTTGATACCATTAACTTAATTCACCTGCTTAATATCCATGGGGACATGATATTAATGTACTATTATACATAGATGTACATCATTAATTAGGGGTATATAGTATTATGCACGAATTACATAGGCTGTCCCATTCAAGGAGTAGTTTAAGTAGAATCTCAGTTTTGGGTACTGAGGGTGGGGCGTGTGCCTTCTCCTTGAGTCTATGGGGAGGTTTATTCCCTTTGCCGGTTTACAAGACCGGTGTAATGAATATACTACATGGACTCTTCATTTGAGAAGGTGGTTTTCTGTGATGCTAGTTAGTGGTATTAGGACTAGAAGAATTAGGAAGTATAAGACGGATGCTGTTTGGCCAATGATGATGTACGGGTGCTCTACTGGTTGTCCTCCAATTCATGTTAGTGTGAATAGTACTGCTACGAGTAGTCAGAATAGGCATTGGCTGAGGGGACGGAATATTATGCTTCGTTGTTTAGACATGTGTAGGGTTGGAATGATAGCTAGAATTAGGATGGATAGTACTAGGGCTAGGACACCTCCGAGTTTGTTGGGAATGGAGCGTAGGATTGCGTAGGCGAATAGGAAGTATCACTCGGGTTTGATGTGAGGGGGTGTGTTGAGGGGGTTGGCTGGGGTGTAATTGTCGGGGTCTCCTAGCAGGTCAGGTGAGAATAGTACTAGGGCGGATAGAACTGTTAGTATGACTAGGAAGCCAAGGATATCTTTGATGGTATAGTAGGGGTGGAATGGGATTATGTCCGGGTCCGATGGGATGCCTGTGGGGTTGTTTGATCCGGTTTCGTGCAGGAAGAGAAGGTGGACTATTACTAGGGCTGTTACGATAAAGGGAAGGAGGAAGTGGAAGGCAAAGAATCGGGTGAGGGTTGCTTTGTCTACGGAGAAGCCACCTCAGATTCATTGAACTAATTCGGTTCCGATGTAGGGGATAGCGGAGAGGAGGTTGGTGATGACTGTTGCTCCTCAGAAGGATATCTGTCCCCATGGAAGTACGTAACCCATAAATGCTGTGGCTATGACGGCGAAGAGGAGGAGGATGCCGATGTTTCATGTTTCTGAATATGTATAGGATCCGTAGTAGAGACCTCGGCCTACATGTAGGTAAAGGCAGATAAAAAATATGGATGCTCCGTTGGCATGGAGATATCGGAGTAATCAGCCGTAGTTCACGTCTCGACAGATATGTGTTACAGAGTTGAATGCTGTGGCTGTGTCGGACGTGTAGTGCATAGCTAGGAATAATCCTGTTAAAATTTGTACGCCTAAGCAGACTCCTAAAAGAGAGCCGAAGTTTCATCATGATGAAAGGCTTGATGGAGCGGGGAGGTCTACGAGTGAGTTGTTGATAATTTTTAGTAGGGGGTGGGTTTTGCGAATGTTGGTCATTGTTGTTCTTATAGTTGAAGTACAACGGTGGTTTTTCATGCCATTGGTCATGGGTGAAGCCATGTAAGAATAATGATAGTATATGTTGTATTTGTTTTGAGTGTTATTTTTGTATTAAGTTTTGTGGGGTTTTCTTCAAAGCCGTCTCCTATTTATGGGGGGTTGGGTTTGATTGCGAGTGGGGGTGCAGGGTGTGGTATTGTAATGAGTTTTAATGGGTCGTTTTTAGGTCTGATAGTGTTTTTAATTTATTTGGGGGGAATGTTGGTGGTGTTTGGTTATACTACGGCTATGGCGACTGAGCCTTATCCTGAGGTGTGGGTATCTAATAAGACAGTATTGGGGTCTTTTGTTATGGGAGTTGTGATAGAGTTTATTTTGGTAGTTGTTGTGTTGAAAGGGGTTGAGTTGGATTTAATGTTTGAATTTAGTGAGTTAGCTGATTGAGTTATTTCTGATGAGAGTGGTGTTGGGTCCGTTAGTAAAGAGATGGTTGGGGTTGCAGGTTTATATAGTTATGGGGGTTGGCTTGTGGTTGTGACTGGTTGGGCTCTGTTGGTTACTGTTATAGTGGTTATGGAAGTTACGCGGGGGGGCTAAGTAGAGTGAGAGCTAGTAGTAGGGTAATTAGGAATGATAGGAAGTATAATTTGATTAGTCCTTTTTGGTTTGATACTAGGGTGGAGGCTTTTATTTGCATGGAGGAGATTGTTTTGGGGAAAAAGATTTCTAGTCAGGTGAGGTCTAGTAGAAGGGAAGCGGATTTTTGTCCTATAGTTAGGTTTGTTGATGGATAGAGACGGTGGATGATGGTTGGGAAAAATCCCAGAAGGTTAGAGAATTTGAATATGTTAGAGGGGGTTTTGAATTTCAGGTTTAGTGCTGATAGGTTGAGTTCTAGGGCTAAGGCAAAGCCGGTGAGGGTTACAGTGAGTGCTGTAAGTTTTAGGTAGGGGGGTATGGTTATGGGGAGGACAGTTATTGGGGGAATATTTGTGGAGATTAAGAAGCCGGCGAAGATGCTTCCTATGAGGAGTCGTTTAATGGCGTTAAGTAGTAGTGGGTTGTTTTCGTTGATTAGGATTAGGGAAGGGAGACGTGGTTGTCCTAGTATGGCGAAGAAGATAATTCGGGTGCTGTATACTGCCGTTAGGGTGGTGGCGATGAGGGTTATGAGGAGGGCTCAGGCGTTGGTGTAAGAGGTGTTGGCTGCTTCGATGATAAGGTCTTTAGAATAGAATCCTGTGAGGAAGGGGGTGCCTGTTAATGCTAGGCTTCCTACGGTTATGGCAGTTGAGGTGAAGGGTATGGTTTTATAGAGTCCCCCTATTTTTCGGATATCTTGTTCGTCTCCGAGGCTGTGGATGATTGAGCCTGAGCATATGAAGAGTATAGCTTTAAAGAAAGCGTGAGTGCAGATGTGTAGGAATGCTAGGTGTGGTTGGTTGATTCCGATAGTCACTATTATTAGGCCCAGTTGGCTTGAGGTGGAGAAAGCGATGATTTTTTTGATGTCATTTTGGGTAAGGGCGCATATTGCTGTGAATAGGGTTGTGATTGCTCCTAGACATAGAGCTGTTGTTTGGGCTAGGGGATTGTTTTCTATTAGGGGGTAAAATCGGATTAAAAGGAAAATTCCTGCAACAACTATTGTGCTTGAGTGGAGTAGGGCTGAGACTGGGGTTGGTCCTTCTATAGCGGAGGGGAGTCAGGGGTGAAGGCCGAATTGGGCTGATTTTCCTGTAGCGGCTAGGAGTAATCCTAAGAGGGGAAGGGAGGAGGAGGTATTAAGTGAAAAGATCTGTTGGAATTCTCATGTGTTGGAGTAGGTTAGAAAATATGCTATAGATAGGATGAAGCCGATATCTCCGATACGGTTATATAGGATTGCTTGGAGGGCTGCGGTATTAGCGTCTGCTCGTCCGTATCATCAGCCAATTAGGAGAAATGACATGATACCTACTCCTTCTCATCCAATGAAAAGTTGGAATAGATTGTTAGCTGTGACTAGGATTAATATTGTAATTAGGAATATTAATAGATATTTGAAGAAGCGGTTAATGTTTGGGTCTGAGTGTATATATCATATTGAGAATTCTAGGATGGACCAGGTTACGAATAGTGCTACTGGTATGAATAGGACTGAAAAAAAGTCTAGTTTGAAGCTAAGGGATAGTTTTAGGGTTTGGATGGTAACTCAATGTCAGTTGGAGATTATTGTTTCTTGGTTGGAGAAGATGAATAAGGTAGTTGGGATTATGCTAATGAAGAATGAATAGGAGATTATTGTTTTGACGTAGTTGGGGTATTTTGGGCTGTTCTGGGGGTGTAGGGTGGTTGCTAGGATGGGTAGTGTTATGATAATTAATGATAAAAGTATTGTGGATGAGGTTAGGTTTATTACTTTTATTTGGAGTTGCACCAATTTTTTGGTTCCTAAGACCAACGGATAACTTCTATCCTTTAAAAGTGTGAAAAAGCCGTACTGTTAGGCACGGTGGCATGAGTTAGCAGTTCTTGCATACTTTTTCGGTGAGTAAGAAGGGTTGAGCTTCTATTTTTAGATTCACAATCTAATATTTTAGTTAAATTATACTTACAATAAGGGCATCCGAGGATGATTTTGGGATTAATAGATAGTAAGAGTAGGGGGAGAATGTGTATGGCCATGAGAGTATTTTCTCGTGTGTAGGATGGGGAGATATTGTTAATGTGTTGGGTATGTTTTCCACGTTGGGTTATGATTAGTATATAAAGGGAGTAGAGGGCGGTTAGGACGATGTTTAATCCTAGGAGGGTTAGTGATAAGTGGGATCAGGAGAATATTGCGAGGACTACAAATAGCTCTCCGATTAGGTTAATTGTTGGTGGGAGGGCTAGGTTAGTGAGGCTTGCTAAGAGTCATCAGGTTGCTATTAGGGGGAGCAGTGTTTGTAAGCCTCGGGCTAGGATTATTGTTCGGCTATGTACTCGTTCGTAATTTGAATTGGCTAGGCAGAATAGTACTGATGAGGTTAGGCCATGTGCGATTATTAATGCTGTTGCTCCCATGAAGCTTCAGGGAGTTTGGATTAGGACGGCTGCGATTACTAGGGCTATGTGGCTTACTGAAGAATAGGCGATGAGGGATTTGAGGTCTGTCTGGCGTAGGCAGATAGAGCTAGTTATGATTATGCCTCATAAAGATAGTAGTATGAAGGGATAGGCTATGTATTCGGTGAGGGGTTCGAGTAGAATTGTGATGCGTAGTATGCCGTAGCCCCCTAGTTTTAATAGTACTGCTGCAAGGACTATTGAGCCTGCGATGGGAGCTTCGACATGGGCTTTTGGCAATCAAAGGTGGAGTCCGTATAGGGGTATTTTTACTATGAAGGCTATTATGCATGCTAGTCATAGGAGGTTTGTGTTTCAGGAGGTTGAGAGGGGTGAGATTCAGTGCTGTATTAGTAGGAAATTTAGGGTGCCGGTTGAGTTTTGGAGGTAGGTTAGTGCAATTAGTAGAGGTAAAGAACCTACTAGGGTATAGAATAGAAAGTAGAGTCCTGCGTTTAGTCGTTCTGCTTGGTTGCCTCAGCGGGTGATGATAATTAAGGTTGGGAGTAGGGTGGCTTCAAATAGGATGTAGAATATGATTAGTTCTGTGGCTGTAAATGTTATGATTAGGAAAATTTGAAGTAGAATTAGCATGGTGATGTATGATTTTTTTCGGGTGAGGGGTTCGTTGGTTAGGTGGAATTGGCTGGCGATGATTATTAGGGGGAGGAGCCATATTGTTAATATAAGTAGTGGAGTGGATAGGGAGTCAGAGAAGAATATAGGGGAGAAGTTGAGGCTGTTGTCTATGAATTGGTTGATGAGGGGGAACCATAGAAGGTTGATTATTAGGCTGTGGGTTGTGGTGTTGATCCATACTATTTTGGACTTGGATAGTCATGTAAGGGGAATAAGTATGATGGTGGGGAGAATAATTTTTAGCATTGGAGTAGGTTGAGGTTTTGTACGTAGTCTATTCCGTAGGTAGTTGATACTATTACTAGTAGGGATAGACCTAGGGCTGCTTCACATGCCGCGAAGACTAGGAGGACAATGGGTAGTATACTTGCTAGGGTTATATGGGTATTTAGGATAGTCACTGTTATTATTACAAATAGGGAGAGTATTATTCCTTCTAGGCATAGTAGGGAAGATATTATGTGTGATCGATATATTAGGAGGCCTATTAGAGAGATTGTGAATGCTAGGATTATATTTATGTAGGTGAGGGACATTCGATAATTATGATCTTTATCATAATCTAGTGAGTCGAAATCACTTGTTTTGTTTAAACTAATTACCATTATTCGGATCATTCTAGCCCTTCTTGTAATCATTCGTAAGCTAGGCTGATGGCTAAAAGTGAAATTAGGATTAGGGATATTGGGAGTATGGTTTGTAGGTTGTTTGTTTGAGACGCTCATGGTAGGGGGAGGAGGAGTGCGATTTCTAGGTCGAATAGGAGAAATGTGATAGCTACTAGAAAGAATTTTATTGAGAAGGGAAGGCGGGCTGATCCTAGTGGGTCAAATCCGCATTCGTAGGGGCTTACTTTTTCTGAGTAGGTGTTTGTTTGGGGCAATCAGAATGCGATTGTAACAAGTAGGGTTGCTAATAGTGTGTTTGTTAGTAATGTAATTGCTATGTTAATTATTCTTTTCCGAGGTTTTATCGGAACTAACTGATTGGAAGTCAGTTGTACTGGTTAATACTAAAAGAATAGGATCCTCATCAGTAGATAGATACGTATAGGAAGAGTCAGACGACGTCTACGAAGTGTCAGTATCAGGCGGCGGCTTCAAACCCGAAGTGGTGATTAGATGTAAAGTGGAATTTTAGTTGTCGGAGAAGGCACACGATTAGGAATGTAGAGCCGATAATAACGTGGAGGCCGTGGAATCCTGTGGCTATGAAGAATGTAGAGCCGTAGACCCCATCAGAGATTGTAAATGGGGTTTCGTAGTATTCGGATGCTTGTAGCAGTGTAAAATAGAGACCTAGGCAAATTGTAATAAGTAGTGATTGAAGTATGTGCTTGCGGTTGCCTTCTATGAGGCTGTGATGGGCTCAGGTGATGGAGACTCCTGAAGCCAGAAGAACGGAGGTGTTAAGGAGAGGTACGTCTAGTGGGTTTAGAGGGGTAATGCCTGCTGGAGGTCAGTAGCCCCCTAGTTCGTGGGTTGGAGCTAGGCTTGAGTGGTAGAAGGCTCAGAAGAAGCCGGAAAAGAAGAATACTTCTGAAATAATAAAGAGGATTATACCGTAGCGAAGTCCTTTTTGGACTACTGGGGTGTGGTGGCCTTGGAAGGTGCCTTCTCGTACAATATCACGTCATCATTGGTATATTGTTAGGGTGTTGGCTAGTAGTCCTAGTGTTAGTAGGGTTGTGGAGTTGAAGTGGAATCATATTACTAATCCGGAGGTTAAAAGTAGGGCAGAGAGGGCTCCTGTAAGTGGTCAGGGACTTGGGTTGACTATGTGGAATGCATGTGTTTGGTGGGTCATTAAGCATTGTCATGTAGGTATAGGCTGACTAGCAAGGTAAAGACATAGGCCTGGATTAGGGCGACCGCGAATTCTAGGATAGTTAATAGGATTAGGATTATAAATGTGATAAGGGCGGTTGTTATACTGATATTTATTAGGGCTAGAGTTGCGCCTCCGATCAGGTGGATGAGCAGGTGGCCGGCAGTAATGTTGGCGGTTAGTCGCACGGCTAGTGCTATAGGTTGGATGAATAGGCTAATTGTTTCGATGATGATTAGTATGGGAATTAGTGGTAGGGGGGTGCCTTGTGGCAGGAAGTGAGCAAGGGATGCTTTGGTTTTGTGGCGGAACCCCAGGATAACGGTTCCAGCTCATAGAGGAATAGCTATGCCCAGGTTTATCGATAGTTGGGTTGTAGGGGTGAAGGAGTGTGGTAATAGGCCTAGTAAGTTTGTTGAGCCGATAAATAGGATAAGAGATATTAGTATAAGAGCCCATGTTTGGCCTTTATGGTTGTGGATAGAAAGTATTTGTTTGGATGTTAGGTGAACAAGTCATTGTTGGATTGCTACTAGTCGGTTAGTAATTAGTCGATTGGTTGAGGGGAATATTATAGCGGGGAATATAATGATTAGGATAACAATAGGAAGACCTATTATCGTAGGGGTAATGAAAGAGGCGAATAGATTTTCGTTCATTTGGTTTCTCAGGGAATTAGAGATTTGGTAGTTTTGGTTGTTTTTGGTTCAGGATTGGAGTGGTAGTGGTAGCTAGAGATTTTTAGCTGTATAATAATAAATAGGGTGAGGATAGTTGAGATGATAGTAATAAATCAAGTTGATGTGTCTAGCTGAGGCATGTCATTAAGGGGAAATTTGCGTTCCCAATCTTTAACTTAAAAGGTTAATGCTAGTTAGCTTCTTAATGATGTTATAGCATGGATGCAGATCATTTTTCAAAGTATTTTAGGGATACTAGTTCAAGGACAATGGGCATGAAGCTGTGGTTTGAGCCACAGATTTCAGAGCACTGTCCGTAGTATAGGCCAGGTCGGGTGGATAGGAGGGTAGTTTGGTTGAGTCGGCCTGGGATAGCGTCTGTTTTTAGTCCTAGGGATGGGACAGCTCATGAGTGGAGGACGTCTTCGGAAGAAATTAACATGCGGATGGTTGTTTCTATGGGTAAAACCACTCGGTTGTCTACTTCTAGAAGGCGGAGGTCTCCTGCTTTTAGGTCTTGTGTGGGGATTATATAGGAGTCGAAGCAGAGATCTGTGTAGTCGGTGTATTCATAGCTTCAATATCATTGATGGCCTATTGTTTTGACTGTTATGGAAGGGTTATTGATTTCGTCTATTATGTATAAAATACGTAGTGATGGGAGGGCGATTGTGATCAGGATAATAGCTGGAAGAATGGTTCAGATTGTTTCTACCTCTTGAGCATCTATAGTGCTTGTATGGGTTAGGTGGGTTGTTAGTATGGAGGAGATGAGGTATAAAACTAGAGAACTGATTATGAATACAATTATTAGAGTATGATCGTGAAAGTGTAGTAATTCTTCTATAATGGGAGAGGTTGCATCTTGGAGTCCTAGTTGGAATGGATATGCCATAGAGATATATAGGGGTTTCACCTATAACTTAACCTTGACAAAGTTATGTAAATTTTACTAATATCTCTCTGTGGAGAAAGACATAATGGCTATGACATTGGCTTGAAACCAGTTTTAGGGGGTTCGATTCCTTCCTTTCTTATTTTGGGTTGACGTATGTGGGTTCTTCAAATGTGTGGTAGGGAGGAGGACATCCATGTAGTCATTCGAGGTTTGTTACAGTAAGTTCTGCTATTGAAACTTCTCGTTTGGCTGCGAAGGCTTCTCAAACCATGAAGACTATTAGTATTACTGCTGTGAGAGAAATGAAAGAGCCTATAGAGGAGACGGTGTTTCAGGTAGTGTAAGCATCTGGGTAATCGGAGTAACGTCGTGGTATTCCAGATAGGCCTAGGAAGTGCTGGGGGAAGAAAGTTATGTTGACGCCTACAAATATGACTAGGAAATGAATTTTAGCTCAGGTTGTGTTTAAAGTATAGCCAGTAAATAGGGGAAATCAGTGCACGAATCCTCCCATGATGGCAAAGACAGCTCCTATAGATAGGACATAGTGGAAGTGGGCTACTACATAGTAGGTATCATGTAGGATAATGTCTAGGGATGAATTAGCTAGGACAATGCCTGTGAGTCCTCCTACTGTAAATAGGAAGATAAAGCCAAGGGCTCATAGCATAGCTGGTGATCATTTAATATTTCCGCCGTGCAGGGTAGCTAGTCAACTAAACACTTTAACTCCAGTGGGGATGGCAATAATTATAGTGGCAGATGTAAAGTATGCTCGAGTGTCGACGTCCATGCCAACTGTGAATATATGGTGAGCTCATACGATAAAGCCCAGGAAGCCAATGGATATCATGGCTCAGACTATTCCCATGTATCCGAAAGGTTCTTTTTTGCCTGAGTAGTATGTTACTACATGAGAAATGATGCCGAAGCCGGGGAGAATGAGGATGTATACTTCGGGGTGACCGAAGAATCAAAATAGGTGTTGATATAGGATGGGGTCTCCTCCCCCAGCTGGGTCGAAAAATGTGGTATTAAGGTTTCGGTCTGTTAATAGTATGGTGATGCCTGCAGCTAGCACGGGGAGGGATAGAAGTAGTAGAACAGCTGTGATTAGGACTGATCAGACAAATAAGGGAGTTTGGTATTGAGAAAGGGCAGGTGGTTTTATATTGATAATGGTTGTAATAAAGTTGATAGCACCGAGAATAGATGAAACCCCTGCTAAGTGAAGGGAGAAAATGGCTAGGTCGACAGAGGCGCCGGCATGTGCGAGGTTTCCTGCTAGGGGAGGGTATACAGTTCAGCCAGTACCGACTCCGGCTTCTACTGTAGAGGAGGCTAGTAGGAGTAAGAAGGAAGGTGGTAGGAGTCAGAAGCTTATATTGTTTATTCGAGGAAATGCTATATCGGGGGCGCCAATTATTAGGGGGATTAGTCAATTGCCGAAGCCTCCGATTATGATTGGTATAACTATGAAGAAAATTATTACGAAGGCATGGGCTGTTACGATGACATTATAGATTTGGTCGTCACCTAATAGAGCCCCCGGCTGACCTAATTCAGCGCGGATGAGGAGGCTTAGTGCGGTTCCTACTATTCCTGCTCAAGCACCAAATAGTAGGTATAGGGTGCCGATATCTTTGTGGTTTGTTGAGAAGAGTCAACGGGAAATGAACATAGGTAATATGGCCGAGCAGGTATTAGACTGTAAATCTAACTACAGAGGTTGAGTCCTCTTATTGCCAGGCTCCGTGGTGTATAATCATATTGAATTGCAAATTCAAAGAAGCAGCTTCAATCCTGCCGGGGCTTCTCCCGCCTTTTTTTTCCTGAACGGCGGGAGAAGTAGATTGAAGCCAGTTGCTTAGGGTTTTTAGCTGTTAACTAAAGTTTCGTGGGTTTGAAGCCCATCAATCTAGTAAGGGCTTAGCTTAAGAAAAGTAGTTGATTTGCATTCAGCTGATGTAGGATAGGATCTTGCAGTCCTTAGGGGGTCAGGAGCTAAATAGTTGATATTTACTTAGAGCTTTGAAGGCTCTTGGTCTGGGTTAACCTAAGCTCCTAGTATAGGATTGTTAGGAGGGGAGTGAGTGGGAGGATTATTGTTGATATGATGGTTAAGGGTGGGAGGAATGTTATTTGTTTTGTGTTGTGGAAGTGTCATTTGATTTTGGTGTTGTTTGATGTTGGGAATATTGTTAGTGATGTTGCGTATGTTAGGCGTATATAGAAGTATAGGTTGAGTAGGGCAGTGATGGCTATGAAGGTAGGTAGAATGATGCTGTTGTTTTTTGTGAGTTCTTGGATGATTATTCATTTTGGTATAAATCCTGTTAGGGGAGGTAGGCCTCCTAGGGAGAGTAGGGTTGTGAGTGCTATAATGGTGATTAGGGGGGTTTTGTTTCAGGTGTGGGCTAGGGAGAGGGTTGTGGTTGTTGTAGAGGTAATGAGGAGTATAAATATAGTTAAGGTTATTATGATGTAAATTGTAAGGTTAAGGAGGGTTATGTTAGGGTTGTAGATGAGGATAGCGGTTATTCATCCTATGTGGGCGATGGATGAGTAGGCTATGATTTTGCGTAGTTGGGTTTGGTTGAGTCCTCCTCATCCTCCAATTATTACTGAAAGGGCGGACATGGTGATGAGTAGTTCTGGGTTGATGTTTGGGGAGGTTGTATATATGATGGATAGGGGGGCTAGCTTCTGTCAGGTTAGGAGGATTAGGCCTGATGAGAGAGGGATGCCTTGTGTGACTTCTGGTACTCAGAAGTGGAAGGGGGAGAGTCCAAGTTTTATGGCAAGGGCTAGGGTTAAGATGGTTGTTGCTATGGGGTTGATCATGTTTGTGACGGTTCAGTGGCCTGAGTGTATTAGGTTAATGATTACGGCTAGTATTAGGAGTATGGATGCGGTGGCTTGGGTGAGGAAATATTTAGTTGCTGCTTCTGTGGAGCGGGGGTGGTGGGTTTTTATTAGTACTGGGATGATGGCTAGTATATTTATTTCGAAGCCGATTCATACTATGAGTCAGTGGGAGCTTGAGGTTACAATGATAGTACCTAGGATGACGGTTGATATAATTACGGAGAGGATTAGTGGATTTATTAGTACGGGAAGGATATAAACCAACATTTTCGGGGTATGGGCCCGATAGCTTATTTAGCTGACCTTACTAGGATTTGGTGTAGTGTGGTAGCACGAAGATTTTTGAGTTCTTAGGGCTGGGTTCGATTCCTAGAGTCCTAGAAATAAGGGGATTTTAGCCCCTATGATTTACTCTATCAAAGTAACTCTTTTGTCAGACATATTTCTTATGTTTGTGGTGGGATGCTTGCCGTTGTGATTGGGATTGTAACATGTCATATACATAGGGCTAGTGTTAGGGGCAGGAAGTTTTTTCATAGTAAGTGTATGAGTTGGTCGTATCGGAAGCGAGGGTAGGATGCGCGGATTCATAGGAATGATATTGTGAGTAGGAGAGTTTTGGTTGCGAAGTTGATTGAGTAAAGTTCGGGGAAGGTCGGATTGTTGTAGGCTCCTAGGAAGAGGACTGTTGTGAGGGCATTTATTATGATGATGTTGGCGTATTCTGCTAGAAAAAATAGGGCGAAGGGGCCTCCTGCATATTCGACGTTGAAGCCGGATACTAATTCTGATTCACCCTCTGTTAGGTCGAATGGGGCTCGGTTAGTTTCTGCTAGGGTTGAGATGAATCATATTATTGCGAGGGGTCAGGAGGGATAGATGAGTCATATGTATTCTTGGGTTACAATTAGGGTGGAGAGGGAGTATGAGCCGCTTATTAGTAGGACGGATAGTAGGATGATTGCCAGGGTTACTTCATAGGAGATTGTTTGGGCTACGGCTCGTAGGGCTCCGATTAGGGCGTATTTTGAGTTGGAGGCTCAGCCTGATCATAGGATGGAGTAGACTGCTAGGCTTGATATGGCTAGTATAAATAGGATGCTAAGGTTTATATTAATTAGGGGGTGTGGTATAGGTAGGGGGACTCATATTGTTAGGGCTAGGGTTAGGGCTAGGATTGGGGCGGTAATGAATATGGTGACGGACGATGTTAGTGGTCGTAATGGTTCTTTGGTGAATAGTTTTACGGCGTCTGCGATTGGTTGGAGAAGTCCATGTGGGCCTACAACATTGGGTCCTTTGCGTAATTGTATGTATCCTAGGATTTTTCGTTCGACTAGGGTTAAAAATGCTACGGCTAGCAATACGGGGACAATTGTGGATAGGAGATTTGTTAGATACATTATGTTAAAGAGAGGACTTGAACCTCTGGGGATAAAGGTTTAAGTTTTACGCAATTACCGGTCTCTGCCACTTTAACTGGGCCCTGGTCTAGGGCATTGTTGGTTGCTACATAGTAGATTGAGATTATATCATCTGTTTTGTTGGGGGGCGCTTAGGGTTTAAGGGGGCCCCGCTTCTCTTGTCCTTTCGTACTGGGAGGAGCGTAGAATAGATAGAAACCGACCTGGATTACTCCGGTCTGAACTCAGATCACGTAGGACTTTAATCGTTGAACAAACGAACCATTAATAGCTGCTGCACCATTGGGATGTCCTGATCCAACATCGAGGTCGTAAACCCTATTGTCGATAGGAACTCTTGAATAGGATTGCGCTGTTATCCCTAGGGTAACTTGTTCCGTTGATCAATTAATAATTGGATCAGTGAGTGGTGGTGCTTTGACTAGTGGGTCTAAGCTTAAATTGCTCGGAGGGTGTTTTGTGCTCCGAGGTCACCCCAACCTAAATTGTTAGCTTAGTGAGAAGTTTTTTATTCCTTTTGGGGTTGTTTTGTGTTTTGTCTTAAGCTAATTAATTGAAGCTCCATAGGGTCTTCTCGTCTTGTTTTAGTATCCCCGCCTCTTCACGGGGAGGTCAATTTCACTGATTGGGAGTAAGAGACAGTAAAACCCTCGTGGGGCCGTTCATACAAGTCCTTAGTTAGAGAACAAGTGATTATGCTACCTTTGCACGGTCAGGATACCGCGGCCGTTGAACGTATGTCACTGGGCAGGCAGTGCCTCTAATACTGGGGATGCTAGAGGTGATGTTTTTGGTAAACAGGCGGGGTTTGTGTTTGCCGAGTTCCTTTTACTCCTTTTAATCTTTCCTTGAGGCACTCCTGTGTTGGGTTAACGATGGCCTGGGTAAGGGGGCTTGTTGGTTAATTTGGCTTTAATGTTCGTTAACTATCAGTGGGTATTCGTTCTGATATACACTTGTGCGGGGAGAATTGTGTTCTTGTTACTCATATTAACAGTGTTTCTTCTATACGGTTATAGAATGGTCCAATATTTTATGTTAGGAGTTGGTAGTGATCGTAGGGATTAAGGTAGTTTGGTTGTTGAGCTTGAACGCTTTCTTTATTGATGGCTGCTTTTAGGCCCACTATGAAATGTTTTTGTACTTACTCTCTAGCTAAGGTTACAACCTATGTCTAAAGGGCTGTCCCCCTTTAGACTATCTCTTAAGTCTACAGTGGAATTGGAGTGTTTGTAGGTAGGCTTAAGTTTGAACTAAAATTCTATATTGGACAACCAGCTATCACCAGGCTCGGTAGGCTTTTCACCTCTATTCATGAGTCTTCTCACTATTTTGCCACATAGACGAGTTTGCTCTGTGAAGCTGCTCGTGAATAGCTCGTCTGGTTTCGGGGATGTTAACTTAAGTTCTCTTTGCTAAGATTAGTCTAGTTAAATCATTATGCAAAAGGTACAAGGTGTAATCTTTGCTATTTATTGCTTTAGTATTTTCTTTCATTTTTCCCTTGCGGTACTGTCTCTATAGCGCCTATGATAATTTCTATCTCCTATACTATTATGGGTGGTAAATGTTTTGTTTTGGGTGTTATGCGTGGTTATATTTATGGTTGTTTGGCGGGCTAAGTACAGCTCAAAGCAGTCATGTTTGTATGATATCTTCTAGGTGTAAGCTAGATGCTTTGGATTAAGCTATGCTTTGGGTTATCCAAGCGCACTTTCCAGTACGCTTACCTTGTTACGACTTGTCTCCTCTAGTAGTTTTGGTGGGTGGTAATAGGATTTGGTAGTACCGTTTATATTTGAGGAGGGTGACGGGCGGTGTGTGCGTGCTTCATGGCCTTATTCAACTAAGCGCTCTATTCTTAGTTTACTGCTAAATCCACCTTTGGTCCTTGGTTTCACGGGGACTTTCGTGTAGTGTCCTAGTAATGGTAGGAAATGTAGCCCATTTCTTCCCGGCCCATGGGCTACACCTTGACCTAACGTTTTTGCGTACTGCGGTTGAGCTTACTATGTTTCCCTTTCGGGGTTTGCTGAAGATGGCGGTATATAGGCTGGATTGGCAAGGGCTGGTGAGGTTTATCGGGGTTTATCGGTTATAGAACAGGCTCCTCTAGGGGGATATGAAGCACCGCCAAGTCCTTTGAGTTTTAAGCTTTGGCTAGTAGTACTCTGGCGAAGAATCTTGTTGGGTTGATTCTTTGGGTTTAGGGCTAAGCATAGTGGGGTATCTAATCCCAGTTTGGGTCTTAGCTGTCGTGTGTTCAGGTAATTTAAAGTCGCTTTCGTAGTTGGGTTTACAGTAGCTGTGGCTTTTTACAGCGTAGCTAGGGTTTAACTTTATATGAAATGTCCTTAAACACGTTTTACGCCGTATGTCTATTGACTAGGGTTAATCGTATGGCCGCGGTGGCTGGCACGAAATTTACCAACCCTGGTGTGCATAACTTAGTCAAACTTTCGTTTATTGCTTAATTTTTATCACTGCTGTTTCCCGTGGGGGTGTGGTTGAGCAAGGTGTTATGAGCTACTTGGGTAGTGTGCTTGATACCTGCTCCTTTTTATCATTATAATGATTTGCAGGGCATTCTCACTGGGGGGCGGATACTTGCATGTGTAGTTTTGCTAGCAGCCAATAGAAAGGCTGGGACCAAACCTATGTGTTTATGGGGTTATGTATGTACCCGTCTAGGCATTTTCAGTGCCTTGCTTTGAGTTAAGCTACATGAAC